CAAAAAAAGAACTTAAATAAAAGTCCATCCTGAGGGTTCAAGCCCCATGTCTTATATTAGACTATTTTCTTACCTTAACCCTTCATTAACATATAAAGACAATAATAAACAATATACGTATCTTTGAATAAATCTAACTCTAATCTCTAAAAAAACTAATAATATTAAAACCAAACCAAATACCTGAAATACACCACTTAAACTAAATAATCTAGACCTTATTAAAACCAGCAATAGATGTCTAGCTGTAATATTAGCTATCAACCGTACACCTAAAGGTCGACAAAGCCAACTTAAAATCTCAATTTGAATTAATGCCACACACAAAACAACAGGTGCTCTTACAGGCACAAAATGAGCAATGCACCTTAAAGTATTTTTACTAAAACAGTAAATATAGCTCCCTCCCCACATAATAAAAGCCAATCCTATAGTTATACTAGGTAAACTAGTATAAGAAATACCTATTGGCACCAAACCAAACAAATTCAAAAATACAAGTATAATTAATAAAAAAACAATAAACCTAATACCAGGAAAAACATATCTCATTCTAAAATGACTAATTAAACCATAAAAAGTCCTACCAAAAGACTTACTTCACATATCTCCACCAAAACTAATTAAATAAAACAGAAAAACCAAAAAAAATACACAAAACGGAACCCTACAAAATACCCTTGCCTCAAAAATCAAACATCTCACACAGTTAACTAAGAAAAACTGATGCACACATCAAAAAAAAAGAAATACATGGTAATAATACTTTCCATATTAAATCGATAAGTTGTGTAAACTTATAACGAGGTAAAACACAACGAACCAATAAACATAAACTAACAAAGATAATCCTAATTAATAAATATCAAAATAAATCCCAAAAACCAAAAAAAAAAATAGTAGATAAAAAACTAATAAACCAAATATTTATATACTCAGCTAAAAACAACAAAGTAAATCTAAACCCAGCATACTCTACATTAAACCTCGATACTAACTCACTCTCTCCCTCTACTAAATCAAACGGAGTTCGGTTTAATTCTGCTAACACAATAACCCTCCATACCAATACCAACAAAAACTTAAAATAAATCCTAAATACACCTGTTCCCTCACAAACCCCTCTCAACCAATAAGACCAAACCTCAATAGAAAACAGCAACACAAAAAACATAAAAACTACTTCATAAGAGATTATCTGAGATACTCTACGCACACTCCTTAAAAGCCTAAATACACTATCTGAGCCCCATCCAGCCCATAACACAACATAAACTAATACCCTAGACACTGCAAATGTAAATAGCACAGACCAACCTATATGTCAAAGACTTCTAGGAAAAGGTAAAACCAATCAATGAACAATCGACAAAATAAACCCCACTATAGGACACACTCGGAAAAAAAAATTTAACTTACTAAATAAAAAAAAGCGTTTTAATAATAACTTCACACCATCTCCAATAGTTTGAACTAACCTAGAGGCCCCTACAACATTAGGTCCTAAACGAACCTGAGTTAACCTAAAAATTTTACGTTCTAATAAAACCAAAAAAGCAACTAATAACAATAAAAATAAAACAAATACCAAAGAAAATAAATATATTACACATCTAAATAATCTTACACACAACATAACAACTCACACTAGACATACTACATTTATATGCCAATTTATATATATATCACTACCTAAACATAATCCTTTCGTACTAATCTCTATTTTTACAAAAGAAAAAATCCGAACTAAGTCTCCCCGTTCTAAACCCAACTCACGTAGGTTCTTAATTGGTGAACAAACAAACAAGCTACACTTCTGCGCGTAGCTAACAACCTAAGTCGACATCGAGGTCGTAATCCTATTAATCGATATGAACTCTCCTAATTGATTGCGCTGTTATCCCTGGGGTTGGTTCTTCATTTCCTTAAAAATCAGGGATCGTAATATAAAATAACACTAATTCTAATATCACTGAAATTAAATCACATCAACAACTGCCCCAGTTAAAGGATTTCAACTTATATTAAACTGATTAACCTTAACCACCCAGGGTCTTTTTTTCTTTCTTTTTAACTTTGGTATTTTCACCAAAAAAAAATTTTTAAATTTCTTATCGAGACAACTAAGACCTGAGACACCTATCACTAGACTACAATTGGAATAGTCAAATTACTACGCTACATTAAGCCCCTTGCGCCATCTATCTAAACACTGTGCAGATGTTGTTTACTATCTGCATCAATAAACTAAGTCTTTAGTAAACCCACAAATCTACAGCCAAATTCCTTAATAAGACAATCCCACAAATTAAAATAAAACACATTTCAACTTACCATTAAATCAAATACACTTATACTCATCTTAGCATTATAATTACTACTTATAACAATACCAACCAACACTTAAAATTAAAAAACAAATTATCAAAGATTCAAGCCCATAATTTCCATTGATTTAAGCTGTCCCTAAATCAAACCGACGTAACAAAATTACTCTTTATCAATAATAACTAGCTATCCTAAGTTTCGATTCACATATCACTCCTATTCTTACAAACCTAAAATTTCAACTATTAAGTTATCAACTAAAAATAAATCAACTTACATCACTGTACCAGTTAAACATTCTTTATACTCACTAAGTCATTATACAAAAGGCAAAAGAACTAAACTTATATACCCAAACAAACACCTTATTCTATCACTATTAAAAAAATACAACACTCTTTCACAAATACCAAACAAAAAATGAATTAAATACACAAAAAAACTAATTTATAAAGAAGTAATAAACATTCGTTATTAGAAAGAAATAAACTTTCTGGTTTATATTAACCTATATTACCTAGAAACCCCACACCATAACAGAGATAAAACCCCCAGACACCAGAAAAACAAACATCCTAACTCCAACCTTACTCCAGATTAATACCACCCTCGAGGTAAAATCATCTCCAAAATTAAATAATCACAATATAAACTAAAAAAAGACCACACCTGACTTAAATAGATCATAAACTTATGTACCAAAGGATTAAAAAACCCTAGATAAAACGCAAATCCACTAACCAGCTGTGCACGCCATAATACTAATAAAGCACCACAAAAACTCCTTACTCCAAAAATAATTAAAGGACCTACTTTTACTAAACAAACAACATAACTTTCTGCAAAATCACCCATCCATCCCCATACCAAAACTCCACCACAAATAGCCAGGAGGTACGGCCGATATAAAAAAAAAGGCCCAAGTATACCCTCTATACCTAATACCACACTACAACCTCAACCTCAACTAATAAGTATTTTCCTAATAATTCAAGTAGAATAACCACAAGTAAATAATACAGAAAACAAAAACAAAAAAAACACCCAACGATTTAAAAACCCACCAAAAAAACTCTCTATTACCAAATCCTTAGTAAAAAACCTAGATAAAAAAGGAAATCTCATCATTATTACACCAGACCTTAAAATCAACAAAAACCTAGGACGTTTTATTATAAGCTCTCCATGACCCAACTCACGAAGATCTTGAATATTCTGTCGAGCATGAATTATCTCTCTAGAAACCATTAAAAATATAGCCTTAAAAAAAGCATGTATCAACACATGAAAAAAAGCTAAATAACTGTAACCTAAACCTACAGTAAATACCATAAAACCCAACTGACTTGTTGTAGAAAATGCCACTACCTTCTTAAAGTCAAACTGCCCAATAGCACATAACCCCTCCGAAAAAGATGTTACAGCACCGACCAACATAACTAACCCCATACAATCAACACTCTCTACAACACGAATTAATAAAGATACCCTAGCTACTACCATCGTAGAAGAATGTAATAACGAAGAAACCGGAGTTGGACCCTCTATAGCATTAGGTAACCAAGGATGAAATAAAAATTGTGAAGACTTTGCTATAATTGCCAACAACAAAAAACCAAACCTAAACGTAAGACCCTCATTATCATTCAACCTAAACCCAACCCCACTAATAACAAACAAGACAACCAAACCATTATTCCAAAATCACCCCACTCGATTATATAAAACAGCCTGAATACTACTCCCCACCGCACTCTCTCGATTACACCATCAAGAAATTAAAACAAAGGAAAGTAAACCAACCCTCTCCCACCTTAAAAAAAGCATTAAAAATTTACCTGCTACTACCAAACATATTATAAAAAATAAAAAACACAGTAATATTCAAGAAAATTTTCTAAATTGAGGCTCTCTCCTAACATAAGAAAAACCAAACTCTAAAATAGACCAAGAAACAACCCTAGCTACTAAATAAAAACAAATAGTATAAAAATCGATTAAAAAATCTAAACTAGCCCTCAATCAAAGTCTAGACCTTAATGAAATCTCACCACCAATAAATCTTCCATAACATATAATTCAAACAAAAACAAAAAACAAAATACCAACTACCGCCTTATAAAAAATCTTCACAACCACCACCAAAAACCCACTTAAATTATTCAAACCGACTGTCAAAAGAACCAATAGCTGTCCCAATAACAACAACCTACATAAATAAACCAAAACGTATATATAAAAAATCTCTAACAACCTATCAATAGGTAAACTTCTACCGTAAAAAGCTCTTAGCTCTTCTGCGTTTTACTCCGCCATATTGACAAAAACTACATAGTTTGGTTTTAACACCCTCTGTAGACTCAAAATCCAATGTTTTTCTAAAATAAACTAAAACTATACCCTAGCAATGCCCAAAGAATCTCTAACCCCGAAAATTAGTATTTTAAAAGATAAACTACACCACACAAGAGCCTTCGAGATTCGAACTCAATATCAAAAAAATAGCAACTTTCTAACATTCCTAATCACCCTTCATTAATATAATAACATATAAAAATATCTCAAGCACCACAAACTTACGTTTTAATATTAAACTATACTATAATTAAACGACAAACAATCCCCAATAAAATACTACAAAAATTAAAATTAATCTAGCCTGTATATACCTATAAAACCAACGCTTTCACACTATACTGCGACCAATACAATAATTTATTATTAATATTATATAAAAACTGAATAACCGATATAGACAAATGGCTGCAATTGTTACAAATAATAACCTTAAACCACCAACCACACCTCAAAAAAGATACACACTACTTAAAATTATCAACTTCAATCTAAATCCCAAACTAGGTCGAAACCCCCTCAAATTTAAAATAATAATAAACAAAATAAATCCTATTCTAACAACTAAACGTCTTCGTCTAAAACCAAAAAAAATATTAAATCTACGACCATATATTATATTAAATACCACATAATTACACACATAATAAATCACATAATAAAGCACAAACAAAATAATACCTCCATAAAAACAAAATAATATCCAACCACCATGCCTAATAGAAGAAAATCTCATAAACTCACGGATATCTGAAGCAAATAATCTTTCCACCCTAGATAAAAAAATCGAAGCTAAACCTACAAACAAAAAAACTGAAACTCCAACTTGTCTAAATAAACTAAATAAAAACAAAAAAGGAAAAATTTTTGGATAAACCGCTAAATAATAACATTGAACTCCATCTAATAATTTATACGCTCAAACAACCCAAAAATAAAATGGAAAAACTCTCAATTTTAAAAACAATCTCACAATAATACACCTTACCCCTAAATAACTCACAGGACACTGAAACACATAACAATTACCAAACACACTTAATTCATAAATTACACCAAAAGCCAATACCACCCCCCTCACACCTTGTACTAAAAAGTAATATACTACACCAATTATATTAATATCTCGCAAATTATAGCGCAAAACCACAAATAAAACATACAAAGAAAAAACTTCTAAAACAACCCATATAACTAAAGAATTACCATTATTCAAAACAAAAACCAAACTTCTCGGCATCAAATATCCCATAAGTATTAGTCGCGTTCTGCGAAACCACAACACGAAAAGTTATTATCTTAAATTAGACTACTAATACTACTGTTATGGGAGTGTAATTACACATGCGCGCCTTATCAAAGCACTCCGTTACTCCGGCATCCCACAAAACAGGAAATATATAATCATTCTATATAACTACTGTTTTGAAAACAATTGATTTAACTTAAACTAATCTCCTAAATAACAAACCCACTTAAGTTAGAGTCCAAAGACTACACTAGGAACTACAACCCCATACATTCACCACTTCTGCCACTAACCTTTATCTAAACAAAAAAACTTAAACAATACACAACATAAATAACAAAATAAAATAAAGGACACCTACACACTTGCGCTATATACACATATGGTGGCTCGACAGGAGACCTCCCTAACCAAGTTAACAAGCGAAGATTAACACTCCACACTCAAAATACTATGGGATAAGACACCCTCTTTTTTTTAATTCTAAATAAAAAACTAAAAATAGATATAAAAAAAAAGAAAACAATAGATATAACTAAAGCCAAGACCCCTAATCTCTTATTAGGAATACACCGTAAAATCGCATAAGCAAACAAAAAATACCACTCAGGCTTAATATGCAATGGAGTTACTATAGGGTTGGCTTTTATAAAATTATCCGGATCCCTAAAAGCATCTGGATAAAAACCAACCACCAAATACAAAACCCAAAAAACAACAAAAAATCTATAAATATCCTTAACACCAAAATAAGGCCAAAAACTTACCTTAAACCTAGCGGTTGTAGCCTTAAGCGGATTAGTACTTCCCTTACTATGTAAAAAAACTAAATGAACTAAAGACAATACAGCAATCAAAAAAGGAAAAATAAAATGAAAGGTATAAAATCGAGTTAATGTCGGAGCTCTAACAGAATACCTCCTCCATACCCAGTACACAATATCAGCCCCATAAAAAGGGATAGCACTTAAAAGATTTGTAATAACCGTTGCCCTTCAAAAACTTATCTGCCCTCAAGGCAAAACATACCTAAAAAAAGAAGTTAATATACTAACAACCAACAAAATTACCCCCACATACCAAACTCGAAAATCCAAATACGACTTATAATACAAACCACGACCTACATGTATAAATAAACCAAATATAAAAAAACTAGCCCCATTAGCATGAACACTACGCACTACCCACCTATAACTAACATCCCGATGGATATGCACTACAGAATCAAACGCATAACCTACGTCCGAAACATAATGTATAGTTAAAAAAAGTCTAGTCAAAATCTGACCGACCAATAAAACTCTTACTATAGAACCTCAATTTCATCAATAACTGAGGTTAACAGGACTAGGTAATTTAGCAAATGTATCTAAAAACAAACCAATTAAAACATTTTTACGCAGCATGACTTATTAAAAAATCCTCCCAAGAAACTCACTCCACATGAATAGGCATAAAACTATGATTTACACCACAAATCTCACTACACTGCCCATATATACTTCTAGGCCGACATACTCTCAAACTTAATACATTCAAACGCCTTGGACATGCATCTGCCTTAAGCCTTCTTGAAGGTAATGCTCAAGCATGTAAAACGTCCCTTGATCCCACTAAAACTCGAATTTTAGTGAGATACGGCAATACCAAACTATTATCTACATTTAATAGCCGATGAATCTCTACTACCAAGTCATCTAAACCCACCATATAACTATCAAACTCAATACCTTCCCTATAATCTCCAATTTCATAACTCCAATATCATTGATGCCTAACTGCTTTTACAGTTAAATCATATTTAACTGCTCCTTCTATATAATACATTAAAAACAAAGAAGGAACACCTAAAGACATCAACAAAAATCCTGGAACAACAGTCCAAGTTAACTCCAAAAACTCAGAAGACCGATACCCCTTAACCATATAACCACCACTTCCTAAAATTACTAATACCGATAATATAACTCCAATTAAAATAAACAAAACAATTAACATACTATAATCGTGAAACAAATAAACCTCTATCCCAATGTAATTAAAACAATCTTGCAACCCCAAACTATTATATATTGTCAATTTTATAACCAGCTCCTCCTTCTAGAAGAGCTACCTTGTTACGCCTTACAAAAGCTTACACCTTTGGTGGCGGGCGGTGAGTGCTCTTATCCTAAAAACAGTCCAAAAAATCTATCTAATATTTTTTTACTTACAAGTCCAACTTCCCCACTCACTATTGTAGCGAGAGATCCAAATAAATTAAAACATATTGTAGCTCACTACTAACCTTAATAACATACATGGTGACCTGAAATCTTAACCTATATCCCATTATGAGAATATATAAAGCGGACATACATAACTAAAAAACTAAGTAAACTTAAACGCGGATTATCAATTTAACAAACAAGCTCCCCTATAAAGGATAAACCGCCTAATTTTTTAGTATTCTACATAACACAAATAATAACTACCAAATATAAGGCACAGTACTCGGGTACCTAATCCGATTCCCACAATCAACCTTTCATATATCACCACCTTAAATTAAACCTTCCTTCGAATAACAAACAAAAATAACAACTCGTATTTCTATCCCAATAGGTCTAACCGTGATTACTGGCACCCAAATTTATCTGAAAACACACCTACCCAGAGTCAAATATATAATAGCTCAAACCCCCGAATTACATAAAAACACAACTCATATATCCTAAGTAAATAAAATAAAATATTATTCTATAATAAAAAATTTTTTTTTTTGGTTTAAACAAACACGTAAAATGAAAGGACACACCTCTTTTCCAGATCAAAAATCTAACGCTTCATTTAAAAAGCTTCCATTTTTCGGGACTAGTGCTCTAAACATAAACACGTCTCCTGTTTTGCAAACAGTTGATTTTCTTAACCTACAAACCCAAATTTCAACAGGCAATATATTTTAATATCACATTATCAGGACCATGAACCCCACAAACTTTTTCATAGTTTACTGTTGTAGCAATTATTCTAATCCTCTTTTTATTTACAAACAACAAAAAAGAAACCCTCAAAACCCTCTCACATGCAGCAAAAGACATAAAAAATAATCTAAATCAGTCCAAACACCCCCATCCCACTAAATAAAATAAACAAATCAAAAACATAAATTCCAAATACAACAAAAATACTACCAAATCAAGCCGAAACAATAATACAAAAACAAAAAAAAAAAAAAAAACAATTGCCATTACTTATTTAAACAGCTCCAACACTCCTCCACCAATAAATACTCAAATATAAAAAAATCCAAACTACGTCTACAAAATGCCAATACCAAATAGCACACTCATATCCGACATGATGAGAAGAACTAAATTCTCTTAACACTAAACGGAATAAACACACAAACAAAAAAGCACTACCCACAAGTACATGAAACCTATGAAAACCTGTAGCTATAAAAAAGACAGACCTATACACACTATCCGCGATACTAAAACTAGCATCTAAATATTCTATTAACTGTAATAAAGTAAAAAATACTCTCAAACACAAAGTAAAAAATAACCTTAATACAGACCCTGTGTAATCACCTATAACCAAACTATAATGTGAATATGTAACAAAAACCCCAGAACCTAATAACACAACTGTATTTAATAAAATTACTGCCATAGGATCCATAACCTCTAAACCATATGGAGGCCATGTATTACCTACATCTGAACTACTCACTAAACTTGAATGAAAAAAAGCTCAAAAAAAACCTAAAAAAAAGAACACTTCTGACAAAATAAATAAAACTATCCTAATTTGAAGGCCTCGACGCACACCACTAGTATGAAATCCAAGAAATGAGCTCTCACGTACAACATCCCGCCACCAAAAAAATACACACCCTACACAAAGTCATAAACCAATTTCTACTACTATAAATCCTCCACCATGAAACCAACGCACCAAACCCAATACCAACATCAAACCCACATTTGCACCTAAAATAGGCCATGGGGAAGCATCTACCAAATGAAAAACTGAACTACGTCGCACAGAGTTGTCCACTATGGATTTAATTGTTGACAACAATTTGAATTTAAATTTGATTCTAACAACTCTAATTCAATTCCTACCATCACAACACACTATCCCTACTACGTCCCTAAAGGATCCCATGATTGGAAATCACATATATTACTTTATACTAACACAGCCGGCACTTTAAAATATAAACCAAAAGTTCTTAACGCCAAGCACAGAATAATTCTGCCTCTAATGATTAACAGTCATTTTGCTTCTACAGCTCACTCAACCCTTAACATACTAGCTTCAGTATCTACATCTCCGTCTCCTAAAAACGACAGATTAATTATTATCCTATAAAGCACCACTTTCTGTGCTTAAGAGAACCTTCTAATCCTTTTCAAGAACTTATTTTAATTTATAAACTATAAACACAACCTTAACTAACAATATTAATCAACCCTCCGATTATTACTCCACAACTAAACTTCTACCTAAAGAAGCCTTCAATACTATTAATAAAACCAATACCAATAAAAACCTACCTAAAATACAAAATATAAACCTGTCTAAATATATAACAAACACTAAATTATTTTCACTAGGGTAAATAAATCTCTCACTTATAAATCAAAGTAAACCAAACCCCAATATTAATACACCACTTAGACTTCTTACTGTCCTACTTTTCCACAAACCTAACATACTTGCTACAAAAGCAAATAATAATAGTATTCTACCTAAATAAACTAAAACAACTATCAACCCAAAAAAAACTTTATTTAAAAAAAATATCAGAAACACCAAAAACAATGCACCTAAAACTAAACCTAAAATCCCAACCAAAAAACTACCCCTAAACAACACTATAAATCCGCAAATACCTATTCTCAAAACAAAAAAATCTAGACCCACCTAATCTTAGTGAAACCACCTCTCCTAGGCTTACAAAGCCCACATTTTAAATTATAAACTAAAGACTAAAAATGCATCAAAGGGACCAACCCTAACTTACACCTAGAAAGAATCTATTTTACTTAAACTATCAACGCAAATAATAAACCACAACACTAATACTCTACTCAAAACACCTTCTAATACTTTTCAAGAACTTGTTTTAACTTATAAACTATAAACACAACCTCAACGAACACAATTAAATGTAAATCTTTACTTTGTAAGAGTAATATCTTAGTTAAACTACTCATTGGTATAACCACAATAGTTAAACTTATTCCTAAAAAGTGCCTGTGATTTAAAATATCAAATCAAAAATAAACATAAATACTACATTTATAACACTATTAATAAAGATAAAACTATTAATATATACAATAAAAAATAAAAAAAAAATACCCTCATCGTGGTGTTATAGCACCCTCTGTAAAAACACCAACACCCATTCTACTAAAAACCTTGCTATAAAACTTTAACATAGCAATACCAGTAATAACCATCCTCATTCCTAATAGTCCCAATAAAAGAAAATCAACCTCTAATAATCCAAAATACAAACTCAACTCTCTAAAAAAATTTACTGTAGGCGGGAACCTAAAATTACAAGCTAAAAAAAAAAAGAAGAAGAAACTTAAAACTGACACCCTCCTATGATAACTCCTTATAGCTAAAAGAACACGGGACCTATTACGTTCATAAAACACAATTTCTTGCTCCAAATAATGCAGAGAAACCAACCTGTGTGCCAACAACAATAAAAACCTCCCCTTAAAACCTCAAAAAAAACAAATTAAAAGCCCCCTAAAACTCAAACTTATATGACCAACTGAACTATATGCAATTAAAGACTTAACATCAATTTGTCGTATACAAACCAAACCACATACACAAGAACCCCAAACACCTAAACCTAACAATACTACAAAAATAAAACTAAACTCCACTCACACAACTGACATTAAACGCAAAACCCCATAACCACCCAATTTAAGTAATAAACCAGCTAACACAATAGAACCACCAACTGGAGCTTCTACATGTGCCTTTGGCAATCAAAGGTGTAACCTAAATAAAGGAATCTTACATAAAAACGCACTTACCATAAAATAAAAATACACCGCCCGCCACCAAAAAGAACTCTCTAATAAGTACCACAAACCATACCTCAAAAATATACGATAACCTAACATAATAAAAACCATAACTGGAAACCCCCCCAGTATAGTGTATATAAAAAAATAATAATTTGCTAAAATTCGCTCAGGCTGAGCCCCCCATACACCAACAATTAAAAAAATAGGAAATATAGTACTCTCAAACATAAAAAAAAATAACAATAAATTTCACACACTAAAAAAAATAAATAAAAATAATAACAGCGTAATCATTAGCCCCACATAAAACCGAACTCTAAAAAACAAATGCCTTAACCTAGCCAAATCCCTAATAACGTTACTCAACCACTTAAAAGCAAAAAACAAAAACCAAATCAGTCTAGTACCAAAGGATAACATTGAACATAACTCAAAGCTTCACCAGTACTTATAATTAAATATGTAAAGCTTCAAAATAAAACCAACTAATATTAATAAACTAACTCATAATAAACTAAAGCGCCCGCCAAAACTTAAAAAAGATACTAAAAAAATTAAAACTATCAGCACACCTAACACCTCAGAGGTGCTCTCACACTCCACAAATCCCCAAAACTAATATTCTAAATTAAACTAACCCCTGAAAATAAATAAGATTTAACATAATATGTTATCTACTGTCTGCAAAACAATCACTTTAAATTAAGCTAAAACCTTTCTACCAAGCTAACGCACCTTGATTCAACTCAAATAAATATACCAAAAATACACATATTAAAAAAAAAATCCCCCAAACTAACCCAACCCCAACTAAATTAGAGCCTACTAAAGGCAAAAACAGACTAATTTCTAAATCAAAAATTACAAAAGACAACCCAACTACATAAAACTGCAAAGAAAACCTTCTTCCAACTACGTATACAGACTCAAAACCACATTCATACCCACTACTTTCACCTAAACTAAAACTAAGAGCCTCACCACTCAAATTAGCCATACCTAACTTAACTAAAAACAAACATAACAATCTTGCCACCAAAACCAAACCACCCATACCTCAAAAACACGCTAAATAAGCAAACAAAACACCAATACTTCACATCATTTTAAATATTAATTAAAGGTCCTTACGACCTAACATATCTCTTCCACTAGACACTAAAAACAAATAAATAACTCAAAATAACAAAAAAAAAAAAAAAAAACTTATTCTATTAATTTGTGGCACACTACTTATTCATAATAACAGGACCTTCTATCCAAGTGTGTGAGGGGGGTGGTGTTCTACAACTCCACTCCAAATAAGAACCGGTCTCTTCTGCAGCATATACCTTACGATTACTAATTATAGACTCTCAAATTATACAACCAAATAAAAGGGCCCCTAAACTACTTATCAAGGACCTAATAGACGAGGCTACTTTTCAAAATAAATAAAAATCTGAGAAGTCATTATAACGTCGAGGAGGCATTCTAGCTAACCTTAAAAAATGCTGAGGAAAGAAAGTCAAATTAACACCAATAAATATTACCCAAAACTGCACAAGCCCTAAATAATGACTTATTTGTAATCTAGTAAATAAACTATATCAATGTGCAAACCCTGCAAAAATTGCAAAGACAGCACCTATAGATAGAACATAATGAAAATGAGCTACAACATAATAAGTATCGTGCAAAACCAAATCTAAACTACAATTTGACAAAATAATTCCTGTTAATCTTCCTAAAGTAAATAAAAATAGGAATCTACACACTCAATACATTGCAATATGCCACACAATCTTTGCACCTACTAATGTACTTACTCATGAAAATACCTTAATCCTAGTAGGTACAGCGATAACCATAGTGGCTGCCGTAAAATAAGCTCGAGAATCCACATCCATCCTTACAGTAAATATATGATGAGCTCAGACCAAAAACCCTAAAAATCTAATTCTGATAATAGCCCAAACTATACCATAAAATCCAAATACGACCTCTTTATTAGTATAAAAAACAATAATATGACTAATTATCCTAAACCCAGGTAAAATTAAGATATAAGCTTCAGGATGTCTAAAAAGCCAAAACAAGTGTTGATATAACACGGGATCTCTACCTCCTGCTGGATCAAAAAACGAAGTATTTAAATTTCGACCAAACAACAACATTGTAATGGCTGCAGCTAAAACTGGTAAAGATAACAATAAAAGAAGAGTAGTAATTAACACAGACCAACAAAATAATGGTATTATAAATAAACCACCCCTCTTTAAACCCATATTAAATATTGTAGTTATAAAATTCAAAGAACCTAAAATACTAGACACTCTAGCTAAATGCAAAGAAAAAATAGCACAATCAAGTGCCGGCCCAGAATGAGCTAAATTCCTTGATAAAGGTGGATAAACAGTCCAACCTGTTCTTACACCACTCTCAATTACTGAAGATAACAATAGCATAAATAACGCAGGAGGCAATAACCAAAAACTCATATTATTTAATCGAGGAAAAGCCATATCTGGACATCCTAATATCAAAGGTAACAATCAATTTCTAAATCTACCAATTATTACCGGCATAACAAAAAAGAAAATTATAACAAAGGCATGAGCTGTAACAACCACATTATACAACTGACCATCTCCAATAACTTGACCCACTTGAGATAACTCTATTCGAATAAAGACACTTATACCTGTCCCAACAAACCCCGCCCAAACACCAAACAAAAAATACAAAGTCCTAATATCTTTATGATTTGTAGATATAAACCAACGCAAAAATCACATTAACAT